CTGTTCTTAAATATAAATAATTTAAAAAGTTATCAATGGAAATCTTGATAGAAAAATAAAGACGTCGCGCGACGAAACATCATAGAAAGGCACTTGCTTATGAACTATGAGTATCTTTAAGAAAACTCGCATTTAATTTGTTTTAGACGTCTATGTGAATTGAATCATCTTAGTAACATATCTAAAAATCAAACGAGAACTTGTAAGTAACGGTGAGTGAACGCGAGGTTAGCTTTATGTTGAAATCCGCAGAAGGTAAATTTAAGCCCTTTACAACATTAATAATAATACAAAGTAGTATGACTAATTTTTGTACGAAAATAGGAGTACCATCTTCTAAGCTAAAAATTTTTCTAATCTATAGTGAACGAGTACCGTAAGGGAAAGATTTTAATTTGTTAATTTATATTTATTTGAAGCTGATTAATACAGCAACAAAGTGCCTTTTGCATAATGAGTCAGTAAGTTAATACCTGTAGCAAGCTTAAAAATCTTTAGGCGTTAAAAGTTACACGTATTAGACCCGAAGCCAAGTGATCTATTCTTAAGCAAGTTGAAGATGTTTTAAAACGCATTGAAGGGCTGAACCCACGTCTGTTGAAAAATACGGGGATGACTTAAGAATAGGGGTGAAAGTCCAATCAAACTTGGTGATAGCTGGTTTTCCGCGAAAACTATCAAAGTAGTGCGCTGCCTTTTTAAAATGTGGGTAGAGCAACTTATTAAACTTAGATTTTGCTAGGTTTTATTAAACTCCAAATTATATTTTTTTTCGGCAGCAGACAGTCATTAGGCGATAAGGTCTATTGTCAAAAGGGAAACAACCCTAATCGATGGCTAAGATCTCAAAATTATGGATTAGTGAAAAAATGAAAAATAATTCGAATACACAGAGTAGGCTTAGAAGCAGCCATCTATTGGAGAAAGCGTTTTAGCTCATTATTTTTATTTATTCTATTCATTTAAAATGTAAGGAGACTTCAATCTATATATCGAAGCTTCGAATTAAGTTGTATTTAGCTTAATGGTAGCGGAACGTCCTGTAGTCTTTTACGTAAATGTTAAATTGCGTACTAAAAAATCAGGAGTGCTAATGCTGACATGAGTAGCGTTAACCATGTTGAAAATAAATCATGGTCGTCTATTGTTCAAGGGTTTCCAGTAAATTTTAAGTAACTGGACTTAGTCGGCCCTTAAGAAAAAAGTGAAAACTGTATTCGATAGGAAAAGTTATTCCACATGCTTGCAAAACATTCTCGTATTTGTGTAAAAAAATTAATTTTGAAAAAGTATTTCCATAAACTGATAGTTTTAAAAGTTATTTTTTCAGGAAAATTCGCATGAAGTTTGACCGTACCTAAAACCGACACAGGTGAACTTATTGAGAAGATAAAGACGAATGAGATAACTATACTTAAGGAACTCGGCAAATTTGCTCCGTACGTTCGCAAAAAGGAGTACCTTAAGGTTTCAAGAACTAGGGGTAGCGACTGTTTACCAAAAAGTGCGACCTTTAAAGCCGTATACATAAATGCACTAAGTGCTATATTATCTAATCAATATAAGTCTAAGCAAGCATGCGTCTAGAGTGATCTGGAGGTATGAAGCCTTGCTGACAATGTAGTTTCTTACTTGATGTAACTAAGAAAAGCTAGACTTATCTAAATAGGTAAAACGTAAGTGAACATTTGTTATAAGGTATCGAGAAAACAGAATTCCAAAGGTCATCATTAGCTGTTTATACAGCTATAGGAATAAGCAGTAGTATAAAATATCTTTTTGTTATTTTATAGATTAGACATAATACTGTCGGTATAGAGAATGTTACCTGTTTAGATTAATGTTATGTGTAAGGAAAAGGGTAAGCCTAATGAATTGATAGAAATATCTCAGGAAAGAGCGATCAATCCAAGTGTTCAGTAGGTAAAAGATCTCATAAAAAGCGAATGTTTGCTAGTAATAAGTGAAATAGTGATTATATCATGAATCGAAAGATTGCTGACTTATGTACGGTCTGTTTTAAAAGTATTGTCCTTTAAAAAAACTTTTACTTTGTTTGCATTACATGCAAAACCAGCTAGTTTATTTTTTAAATTAAAATTGTGGTAAAATAATAAAAACTAATATAATGACGAAAATTTATAAGTTACAAAGGAGAATAGCAATAGCTTATTTGAATAAAAACAAACGTTTATGAAGTAAATTACAAAATGAATTAGTGAATTTAAAAGAAGCTAAAATAAAACTTTGTGTCAAAGAACATTCGCAACTTCCTTTGTGAATGCTCTTCTCAAAACTAAACCAAGTATTAAGGGGCTGAGCAAATTATTACTTGTCTAGTACTGCAAAGTTAGCTTATATCTGAATAAGTAAATACGTTTTTGATTCCATTCACCACATGATAAAAACTAAGCATCTAAAGCTTAATGCTAAATTGCTCAAATCCAAATTTTATCACAAAGTGGATAATAGAGATTGATTAATGTCTACTAGCACTGAATTTAAAAGATTTAAGAAAATTAATTTATTTCAAATACCTGACACTCCTATTAAAAGAACTACTATGATAAAACTTGACGGTAATCCCTATTTGGGTGAGCTTAAGGAGTATTTTAATAAAAGATCCTTGAATATGTGTTTGAATCAGCAAACGAATAATATTTGATTAAAGCTGGTAAAAATACAAAAGGGTATGTGCCCCATATGTAAAGAATCTTTAAATAGTCAATATGGAGATGTATTGTACGAATTAAAAATTCACCATATCATACCTGTAGTGAGTGGAGGTAAAAATATATTAAAAAATAGGACTCTTCTTCATAAAACGTGTCATCGCGACAGAGCTGCGTTAGAAAATTCTGACGTTAAAATGGATGAGCCGTATGAAGGGTAATCTTCACGTACGGTTCTAAACGGGGGAAAATACGCGAGTATTTACCTATCGTAATCTTAAAACTTTGCAAATTCGAAAGAAGACGTATAAGGTTTGACGCCTGCCCAGTGCTTGACAGTGAAAAATGTACGTTAGTGCGCACATTATAAACTCAAGTAAACGGCGGTCTTAACTATAAGGATCCTCAGGTAGCGAAATTCCTTGGCGGGTAAATTCCGTCCTGCATGAATGGCGTCACGACTACCCCACTGTCTCTAGTATAGCCTCAGCGAAATTACATTGTCTGTGAAAATGCAGACATCCTACAACAAGACGGAAAGACCCTATGATTCTTAACTATAATTTTACGTCGCAATAATTTTATGCAAAGTACAGTAAAAGTAGGAGTACATTTGTACAATTCTGAAAAACTACTCTATGTGTAAGAAATTGCTTACTAAAGAGAAAATACGTAAAAGTGGTAGTTTACTTGGGACGAGGACCTCCTAAACTGTAACGGAGGTGCACAAAAGTGAATTTTAACTAGTCGTTTATGCTAGTATAATACGTAATGGTAAAAATTTGCTTGACGGTAAGAGCTACAACTCGAGCCGGGACGAAAGTCGGTCATAATGATCCGGCAGTAATGTATGGAAATACTGTCGCTTATCGAAAAAAAGAAACTCTAGGGATAACAGATTTATCATGGTTGAGAGTTCTTATCGACGCCATGGTTTGATACCTCGATGTCGGGTGCGATTCGTTGCTAGTAAGAGAAGAGATGTACTTCTCGTAAATAGCTAATAAAGGGGTAACTTTTATTAAACTAATACTATAGATAGGAAGCAAATTTGTTAGAATTTGTGGGCCTATGCATTGTCTCCAGATGCTGATCAATGAACTGTTTTACAAGCAGTGAACCCTTTAAAATGCATTAATAACAAATGTAAATTAAAAGCAGGGCATAAATTTGTACATTGTTTACTTATAGAACAAAAACACAGAAAGAATATCTATTTAGTAAATCTACCAAGAAAAGTCAATAATGTCGATTATTATGTGTGTGCAATTCTGCGCACGCATCCGTAATAAAATTTCCTAAACCGAGGATAGTGGGGGATAATTATAAGTTAACCCACCCCGCTAACACGAAATAGCGTGAGTTCTAAACATAAGGTGTGAATCAATTACGATATTTGGTTCGGAGTACCAGTTTTAGAGGGAATAGAGGGACTTACTAAATAAATGTATGTAGTATTGGAACGAAGTAACTATAATTGTGAACCGAAGAACTTTTTTTGAGTTTAACTGGGCATATGTTGTTATGTTAATGCACAATTATAGCAGGATTCTACAAAAAGCCAACGCTGTAAGGAAAGCTTATGGATATGCAGACGTGTAGACGAGTCAGATTAAAATAAATATTATTTTCTAATAAGTATAATAACAAGGCTAAAAAAAGAATGAAATAGCATTATATGGAAAGATAAAGAAAAATATTTAATCTAAGTAAAATGGGTGATATGAAAACCGTTTTTTATTTACAAAAACAATTCATAGAGCATGAGAGTGCAAAATTTTCAGCAGTGAGTAAAGTTACTTAAGACAATTTGGGGAAGTGTACCACTGCAGCAGATGAAATTTCCTTATTAACTCCGGACGATAGAATGGAGTTAGTAAAAATTGATCAACATTCGGATAAAACTTTGAGGGTAACTGTACCAAAACTTAATGGTTTTGTAAGAAATTTAGGTATACCTATCATAAGAAATCGCGCTAAGCAATGCTTTGTAAAATTTACACTCGAGCCGCAGTATGAAGCCTTTTTTAACCTAACAGTTACGAGTCTAGTCTTAGTAGAAGTGCTAACGACGTGAAAAAGGCTATTGTTAAATGTTTACAAAGAGAATCCGAATATGTCTTAGATGTTGCTATTAAAGGCTGCTTTGATAACATTAACCATTGTAAGTTACTTAAAAAGTAAATTTCTGCTTGGTTAGTAGCGTGTGTTTTAAGTAATTTTCAAGGGAATACAACAGAAATCATCCCAGATTCTGGAACTCCACAAGGAGGTATTATATAACCTTCATTGACTAATATTGCTTTACATGGAATGAAAAAGTTAATAAGTAAAAGAAGAATATATGTTGTTAGATACGAAGATGATTTCTTAGTATTATGTAACGAAGAAAATGAATTATTAAAAGCTAGAGAAAACTAAAATAACATATATCGCCTATCTCCAGCCAAAAGAAAATAGTGGTACAGATTCTTTAGGTTTTAATTTTGTCAACTACAAAAGAGTAATCGATCTAGAATTGGTGGGTCAAAGCATTGAATCCAAACAGATTCAGCAAATTGAGTTTTCATATTAATTGAAGAAGACAAAATTGTAAAACTGAACAGACATGATCAAACAAATATAATTGTATCTACTAAAGTATATCAAGGTAGCAGTCCGTATGATGATAGAGTTACTTATTAAGCTAAAAGACCATCCTCAAATACGAACAGTTATTAAGAACACTTTTGAAAATTAAGGGACCTAAATGTAATATGTGCAAAATTTATTTTAATGATTCTGATATAATAAATATAGATCATATTGCATAAAGAAAAAAAAGAAGAATTTCACATTGAGCTAATCTACGTCTTCTGCATGGTCATTGTCATGACACGCATCATTCCAAAAGGAGTAACGAACTCAATTTGTGTCATGTAAACATTTTATTTAATAAACAATTAGTTGTTAATAATAAGACTCGAGGAGCCGTATGAAGAGCGATTTTCATGTACGGTTCTGGAGTGGCAAGAAACTTTGTGAAAAGTATTTTGACTATAACCTCATCTTTTCCTGGAGCTGCAACAGGTTCCAAGGGTATGGTTGTTCGCCAAATAATAAGATACGTGAGCTGGGTTCAGAACGTCGTGAGACAGTTCGGTCCCTATCTGTTGTGGGAAAGAAAAAACAAGATTTATCTTTAGTACGAGAGGATTGAGATATATTAACCAATAGTGTATCGGTTGTATTGTTTCTTGCATCGCCGAGTAGCCACGTTAACATTATATAAGTGCTGACAGCTTAAAAGCGCAAAAATAATCTTTCTTTTTTCAAGAACTTTCTAGAAGATTACTAGATAGATCGGCTTATTATTTAATACTTGTAAAAGTAAGTAAATAAATACGAAAAGTTCATTATAATTTATACTATATTTAAGAACGGGACTACCCGTTCTTAAACAATTTAAATATTACAAAAATATGAAACTATTTAAAAAAATTACTTTTCAACCAGTAGTTCATAACAAATTAAACTTAAAATTTTTTCGAATATATAGATGAACACCTACAGATCAAAATGAGTCTCGATTTAGTGTACATCCTATACATATTATAAACTGCGGACCTATGATTTTAGATGCGCTTATAAAAATAAAAGATGAACAGGATTCCAGTTTTGCTTTTAGACGTTCATGTAGAGAAGGTATTTGTGGAAGTTGTTCCATGAATATTAATGGAGTAAATACTTTGGCTTGTTTACATCCAATTAAAACAGATACAAATATAATTACAATTTACCCACTTCCGCACATGTACATTATAAAAGATTTAGTCCCTGATTTATCTAATTTTTATGCACAATATAAATATATAAAACCTTGGCTCATAAATAAATCGTTTTTGCAAACAGAATACTTGCAATCAGAAAAAGATAGATCTGAATTAAATGGCATCTATGAATGTATTCTTTGTGCTTGTTGTTCCGCTAGTTGCCCAAGTTATTGATGAAATCATGATAAGTATTTAGGACCTGCAATTTTACTACAAGCGTACAGATGATTAGTAGATAGTAGAGACACGAATACCGACAATCGTTTAGAATTATTAAAAGGTAAATCCAAATTATTTAAGTGCCATACAATTATGAATTGTAGTAGGACTTGTCCTAAATCATTAAATCCTGGAAAAGCTATAGCTTCAATAAAACATACTTTAAATCATCATTAAAGCCCATTTGGTGAAATAGGTAAACACGACAGATTTAAAATCTGTTCTTTTTAAGTTATCGGTTCAAGTCCGATAGTGGGCAGCTTTATATATTCAGGATAAATGGCTGAGTGGTTTAAAGCAATGGTTTGCTAAATCATCGTATAAGATCTTGTACCGTGGGTTCGAATCCCTCTTTATCCAATAAAACTTAGACATTGTATTTTACGGATATGATGGAAATGGTAGACATGTCAGGTTTAGGTTTTGATGAATATTATTCATGAGGGTTCAAGTCCCTCTATCCGTATTTGATTTCAAAAAGGGGAAATAGTTTAATAGGTCAAAATATTGGTTTGTCACATCAATGAGTGAGGGTTCAAGTCCCTTTTTCCCCGAAACTTACTTTTTATAAATGACGAGGAGAGCTCGGTTTGGTAGAGCGATAAACTGTGACTTTATAGGTCATGGGTTCAAGTCCCATTCCTCGTCCGGGAAAAATAAAAAAATGCGTTTACTTAAAAGGCCTCTTTTTAATATAGTTAATAATCATCTTATAGATTATCCTACTCCAATTAATATTCATTATGCTTGAAATTTTGGATTTCTTTCTGCTATGTGTTTAATAATACAGATAGTGACAGGTATTTTTTTAGCCATGCATTATACTCCGCATGTTGATTTAGCTTTCATTAGTGTAGAACATATTATGCGTGATGTTAATTTCGGCTGGCTCTTACGTTATGTACATGCAAATGGAGCTTCTATGTTTTTTATTGTAGTGTATGTACATATTTTTAGAGGACTTTACTACGGCTCTTATGCCGCACCGCGCCAATTCGTTTGAGTAATAGGTGTAATAATCTTGTTATTAATGATAATAACTGCATTTATAGGTTACGTATTGCCGTGAGGTCAAATGAGCTTATGAGGGGCTACTGTAATCACTAACTTAGTGTCTGCAGTACCTTTAATAGGTGATTCTATAGTTGCTTGGCTTTGAGGTGGTTTTTCTGTTGACAATGCTACTCTAAATCGTTTTTTTAGTTTGCATTATTTATTACCATTTGTAATTGCAGCAGCTTCTTTAGTACATTTAGCAGCCCTACATCAAGAAGGTTCCGGAAACCCATTAGGTATTGACGCAAGTAGTGACAAAGTGCCTATGTATCCGTATTTTATAGTCAAGGATTTGTTAGGCATTGTTTCTTTTATACTATTTTTTTCCTTTTTTGTCTATTTTTCACCTAATTTATTGGGCCACCCAGACAATTATATTGAAGCGAATCCTATGGTAACTCCAGCACATATTGTTCCCGAATGGTACTTTCTACCTTTTTATGCCATACTTAGAAGTATACCGCATAAATTAGGTGGTGTTATCTGTATGATTTTTGCGATAGTTGTGTTAGCATTATTACCATGAATCCATAGTACGGAAATTAGAAGTTCTCGCTTTAGACCTATATATAGAATTCTTTACTGAAGTATGGCTGCTTGTTGCTTGATATTAGGCTGAATAGGTGGAATGCCAGTAGAAGATCCTTATATAGTTATAGGTCAGATTGCTAGTATATACTACTTTTTTTACTTTTTAATCATTCTGCCATTTTTGGGTGGCTTAGAAAAATTTTTACTAAATTACAAAGTTGATTAAGTGTATCTCACGGGATAGAGTAACAGGTTAACTCATTAGGCTCATGATCTAAAAATATAGGTTCAAGTCCTATTCCCGTACTATACAACTAGTTACTTATACTATTAGGATAAATGGCTGAGCGGTTTAAAGCTTTAGTTTTGAAAGCTAACGTGGACAAAATCCACCGTGGGTTCGAATCCCACTTTATCTTAAAATGTATATGGCGTATAGCCAAGTGGTAAGGCAGTGGTTTTTGATACCATGATTCCAAAGGTTCGAATCCTTTTACGCCAAACTTTTTATAGTAGCCCTTTAAAAGACTCTTAGGAGCTTTTCATAAGTGTATAAGAGGCTCTTAAGAGCTTCATTTATCGACTACAAGGGGAATCACTTAGCATAGATAAATAAGGTTAAGAGTTCAAGTCTTTTCCCTCTTGCGGAAACAGAACTGGTCAAAAAGCATCGTTTTAACGATGCTTTTTGACCAGTTCTGTTTCCGCAAGAGGGAAAAGACTTGAACTTTTAACCTTTAGTTTTGAAAACTATTGCTCTACCCATTGAGCTACCCCCTCTTAGTTTTAGCGGATAATGGGATTCGAACCCATAACTATTAACTTGGAAAATTACTGATGTGCCAATTCATCTATATCCGCAAACATATTAATCTTTTCTTAAATTTAAAAAGCGTATTACTTTATTCTGGTTTCTGTACAACTGCAGTGAAATTTCTTGCTTTTTCTTATTTTTACGTTGATTCATTGTCAAGACAATAGAACCGATCATAGCTAAAAGCAGTATAAAAGCGCACAAAATAAATATTAGACTATATGAGGTGTATAAAATTAGACCTATACTTTCTGTATTCGAAGGTAAATTATTTTCTTGAGTTCACGATGTAATAAAAAGAAAATTGCCATTCATTAAGGGTATACTTATGTTAGAATAAGCTTCTAAATCTGATTGTAATATAGTTCATATTTGAATAAACAAAATCAAGCTAATAAAAGCACCGATCAAAAAAATGGTACTGTAGTTAACTTTTACGTCATTAATTTTTACATTTAACATCATGACTACAAATAAAAATAAAACGGCAATGGCACCTACGTACACAATGAGAAATAGAAAAGACAAAAATTCAGCTCCCAACAATAGTAAAATGCTAGCCGTATTACAAAATACTATAATTAGAAATAAGACTGAATAAACAGCATTTGATAAACTAACTACCATGCAAGCAGATATTAAAGAAATAATAGAAAAAATTCAAAAAAGAGTAGCACTAGTCATAATGTATTTTTGAATTGGCCGCATATAATATACGGCCAACTAATTAAAGTATATTAGGTAAATAAAATTAAAAAAGCCATCATTAAAGCAAATAGAGCTATTGCTTCTGTTAAAGCAAAACCTAAAATAGTATATCCGAATAATTCATTCTTCAAAGACGGGTTGCGTGAGTATGCAATCACGAGTGATCCAAAAACTATTCCTACCCCCGCTCCTACGCCTGTTAAACCGATAGTAGCTAAGCCTGCGCCTATCATTTTTGCGCTCTGTAAAGTAACGTTCATTGTTTATTATATTATCAAATTACAAATCTCTAGTAAATACTTTGATTACTCTCACTCTAAAGCGCCTTTTTTCCATTCATAAACAAACCCGAGTGTCAAAATTGCTAAAAAGATGATCATAGATCAAAAACCGAATGGCTGTAACTGCCCAAGTACTAACGATCATGGGAACAAAAAACTTATTTCTAAATCAAATATTAGAAAAAGAATAGCAACTAAATAGAACCTAACGTCAAAAGTTGCTCTAGCATCATCGAAGGGATTAAAACCGCATTCGTAAGCGCTTACTTTTTCTTGATCGCTTTGCTGTGAATTTAATATATATGATAATATTAGTATTATTAAGGAAATAAAAAAAGCAACAAAAAAAAAAACTAAAATAATCGAGTATTCGTTGTATATTACGTTCATGTATTAAGGTAGTCAATCAAAAGAAAAAAGTACACCTGATACTAAAAGGACTCAACCTAATGACAATGGTAAAAATATTTTTCAACCTAAACGCATCAGTTGGTCATATCTGTATCGTGGAAATGCTGTACGCACTCAGATGAAACCAAATAAAAGTAAAGTTGTTTTAAAACCGAATCAAAGTACTGGAGGTATTCAGTATAGAGGTACAATGTTTATTAGAGGTAGTCACCCGCCGAAGAAAAAAATAGTTGTTAAACTACACATAAGTATCATGTTAGCATATTCCCCTAAAAAAAATAAGGCAAACCCCATGGCGGAATATTCTACGTTATAACCTGCTACAAGTTCTGCTTCTGCTTCAGGTAAATCAAAAGGAGCTCGATTAGTTTCGGCTAAAATTGAAATATAAAACATAACGAATATAGGGAATAAAGGAATTATATATCATATATTTTGTTGAGCAAGAACTATTTGAGTTAAGTTTAAACTACCAGCACACAATAGCACGGTTATCAAAATAAGTCCAATAGAGACTTCATAAGACACCATTTGAGCTGCTGATCTAAGAGCTCCTAAAAAGGCATATTTAGAATTACTGGATCAACCGGCTGTTATGAGACCGTAAACACCTAAAGAAGAAATAGCTAGTATGTAAAGAACACCTACATTTAAATCAGAAAAAACTTTCCCTTCACCTAATGGAAGTACGCACCATGCTAACAGAGCTAACAAAAATGTTAATATAGGTGCAGCTAAGAATAAAAATATGTTAGCACTTGAGGGTAGTATTGTTTCTTTTGAGAATAATTTTAGTCCATCAGCTAAAGGTTGTAAAAGACCAAAAATACCTACGGTATTAGGTCCTTTTCTTCGTTGCATAGCTGCCATTACTTTTCTCTCTGCTAATGTCATATAAGCCACAGCAATTAAAAGAGGTAGTATGATAGTCAATACTTTGACGATGTTAATTGAAATATTGTAAAACATTTTAATGATTTATTTTTTATAAAAATAGCATACAGTGAACAAAATTAGAAATTAAATCAATTTTTAGAAAGCTAAGTAGTAATAGTAATATGTTTGAACTTAATAGCATTGCTTTTTCTTTTTCAATCGGATAAAAAATGAGCATCGTTTTTACATGCGAAAAATACATTATTTGAATTAAGCGAATGTAATAAAAACAAGATATACAGCTCAAGGTTATTGCTATTATAGATAATCCTATTAATTGTTCTTGCAAAAGAGAAAACAAAACAAATGTTTTTGCGAAAAACCCTGGGAGAGGTGGAATTCCAGCCATTGAAAATAGTATTATTACTAAACTACTAGCCAATAAAGGATTTACTTTTGCCAAATTAACAACATCTGTTAAATAGCGTAGTTGATATGTAGTAGGATACGATAAACATCTAAGCGAAAGTAAAATATTAAATAAAATTAAAGAAGTCAAAGCATATACCAATATATAAAATAGACCACTAAATGCACCATTAAATTCGAGCGTAGAAAGTGCAGCTAGAACAAATCCTACATGACTAATTGTACTATAAGCAATAAAACGTTTTCATTTTGCTTGCATTAAAGCGCCAAATGTACCTATAATTATAGATAAAACAGCACAAATCATTAATGTAGGATTTAGTTGAGTAAAAAGTTCAGCAAAATTTAGAAAAACAATACGAAATATTAAAGTTACCAAGGCTAATTTTGGCAAAATACTAAAAAAAGATGTAACGTTTGAGGGTGCGCCTTCGTATACGTCAGGAGATCACATGTGAAAAGGGGCTGCACTTATTTTGAATAAGAGTGCCGCTTCTATTAGAACAATGCTAAACAGTATTGTATTCATAGAAACAAAATTATCGCCTGAAATATTTAAGAAAAACTTTGATAAATCGCCAAAGTTAGTTAGTCCAGTAGTACCATAAAGTAATGAAATTCCCAAAAGCAACAAAGCGGAAGAAAAAGCGCCCAGAATAAAATACTTTAAACCTGCTTCTGTTGAAAATTCAGATGTTCTTTTGAAACTTGCTAATATATAAAAAGCAACACTTTGAAATTCAATTGATAGATAAAGAGACAAAAAATCATAAGAGCAACTGATAAAAATCATAGCTACTATAGCCAACATTGATACAATCCAATATTCATAAAAATTGATTTTTTCTTTTTTATTATAGGAAAAAATAATTAACGATCAAAGCACGGAAATACTTAATATAGTGCTTTTTATGCCAAAAGATAAAAAATCATGCACTAAGAGAGAGTTCCAGCTGATCATATAAGGTCCTTTTGTACAAAACGTTAATCACATTCCTATAACTAATATTTGGATAAAAAACCCACCAATATTATTATCAACAGTTGGACTACCTCTATTGTAAGAAGTATTTAAAATTACGCCATAAATCAATAAAGCACAAGTAGCATTTAAAAGGTAAATTTCTGTAAATAAAATATAAAAGTCATATATAGAAATAGGCAGCATAAAGTTTTTTTATAATAAATATAGTATATTGAGGTTGATTAGTAGGATCGAAAATGTTCTAAATATAGATAAATACTGTAATTTTATTATTGTAATATGCAAATAATCTTCTATAATGGTTTCTAAACCTAAATTTGCATGCAATAAGATCAAACTTTGCAGCAAAATTAAAATTTCGATATCGAATAAAAACCCAGGTACAAGTAGAAGACCAAAAATTCGAGGTAACCAAAAAAAGTATATTTTTTTCGGTTCACAAGCTAAAACAAATATTTTGATGAACTTCATGACACATTATTAGTAAAAATAACCAATTAAATTATAGCTCGAACAATGAATAACTTTCAAAAAAACTTCTGGGTATATACCCATTCATAGTATAAATACACTTAAGGGAAAAAGAATGCAGAATTCTCTTCTTGAAATATCTTGGAAGTTTATAATGTATTGAAGTTTTAAGCTACCAAAACAAATTCTGTTAAACAATCATATAGAGTAGCCAGCGCCTAGAATTATACTAAATGCGCTTAAAAAAGTGGATATTGGACTAAATTGAAACAACCCTATTAATACCAAAAGTTCGCCTACAAAACTGCTTGTACCAGGAAAGCCTATATTTGAAAAAGTAAAGAATAGAAATAACAAACTGAAAACGGGCATTACTTGAACAAGACCACCGTAATATTTTAGTAAACGAGTTTGGTGTCTATCGTATAAAATACCAATACATAAAAAAAGCGCACTTGATACGAGTCCATGACTTAACATTAAAATTATACTACCTTCTACACCTTGCGTATTAAAAGAAAACAAACCTAGTGTAACAAAACCCATATGCGAAACAGAAGAATAAGCTATTATTTTTTTTAGATCTATTTGTCTGATTGTCGTAAGTGAAGCATATACAGCTGCTATAATACTTAATAAGTAAATTAGTGGAGCGAAATAAAGAGAAGCTTCTGGAAATAAAGGTAAAGAAAAACGTAAAAAACCGTATCCACCCATTTTTAGTAATACACCAGCTAAAATTACGGACCCTGCTGTAGGCGCTTCTGCATGTGCTTCAGGTAGTCATATGTGGAAAGGGATCATAGGTATTTTTACTGCTAAGCTTGCAAAAAAAGCTAACCAAAGCAAAATTTGCGTTCTAATATCGAAGTGTACGTTCCACAATATTTGAATATCTGTGGTGCCGTGTTGAAAATAGATTACCAAAATTCCTAGAAGCATTAACAGCGAACCAGCTAGTGTGTAAATAAAAAATTGGTATGCAGCTCTGATTTTTCTTTCTCTAGATCCTCATATTCCTATGATTAGAAACATTGGAATAAGTACACTTTCGAAAAAAACATAAAAAAAGAACACATCTAAAACAGAAAAAACTTGAATCAAAATACTTTCTAGTACAAGAAAACAAATTAAATATTCTTTTATTTGATTATTCGGCATATTTCAACTAATTAATATGCATGTCGTGATTAATCATGTTGTAAGTACAATAAAAAATAATGATATGCCATCTATACCTATTGTATAGTAAATATTATACGAAGGGAATCAATTTACAGTATAAATAAACTGAAATAAAGAAGTTTTTGATTCAAAACAAAGTCACAACAGTATGGAGCAGACAAATGTTAACTGTGCTGAGATAAAAGCAATGTTCCTTATTAAATTAAAATAAGATCCCGGAATTAATAACAATAATAGAGCGCTGCATATAGGAATGCACGCAGTTCATAACAATAAATTAGTTATTTGCATGTAATAAAATTAAGCTACAAAAAGGGCTACAAAACAAAAAGAGAATAAACGAATATCTAAGAAAACTTCTAAAAAAGATCACACAGGAATTAATAGCAATAATAGGCACAATCCAGATACAACAAAAAAAGCATAATGGGTCACTTGACCCGTTTGTATTTGTACTATTTTTATTGATCAACTTTTTATAGTACGCGAAATTCCATAAGGACCTAACAATTCAATAAATCCTCGATCAATATTTTTAAACGAAACAGCATAACCGAACTTCATCAAATAAGATACGATGAGAAAGTTGTACAATTTGTCTCAGTATGCTTTTTTGTTCAAAAAAAAAGCGATTCTTCTGAATGTATGTAAATATGCAAATCGTATGTTATTTTTTAGTCAACCTATGTTTATTACGTAAGCGGAAAAGCCGCCAAGAATACTTAATATAAATGGGAGCCATTTCAAAAAATAAGACATAAATTCAACTTCTAACAAGCTACAAGATGTTGGTAAAATGCTGATCGCGTTACTTCAAAAATTAGTTCCTATTCCAACAAATAGATCTTTTGTTAAGTAACCAATAAAGATGCTAGCTACTCCTAATAAGATCAAAGGAATTAAAATTAATGCTGGGGATTCATGAATATTTTCTATATGTTTTCTGTAATTATTATTATTTTTTATGAATGTCAAAAAAAGCAGCCTAAACGTATAAAAAGATGTAAAAAATACTGAAATATTCGCTAATCAGCAAGAAAATATGCCAAAGTTTATTTGTAAATTACTATAATAACTTATTTGAGTTATTTCAATGATCAGATCTTTAGAATAGAATCCTGTTAAAAAAGGGAAACCAGCTAAAGATAAAGAACCAATCAACATTGCCGCGTAAGTGATAGGCAGATTGTTTAACAATGAACCCATACGACGCATATCCTGTTCATTTGACAATGCGTGTATTACAGATCCAGCACTTAAAAAAAGTAATGCTTTAAAAAAAGCATGATTTACTAAATGAAACATTCCTACATTATAATAAGATAGTCCACATACAAAAGTCATGTAACCTAATTGACTACAAGTAGAGTAAGCTATTACGCGTTTTATGTCATTCTGAAACACACCAACAATGGAAGCAAAAAAGGCGGTGCTAGAACCAACGATGGTAATTAGGAACAAAACATTTGAAGATAAGTTAATGAGAGGTGAACAACGCACTATTAAAAATACTCCCGCAGTTACCATGGTAGCTGCATGTATAAGAGCGGAAACTGGTGTAGGACCTTCCATTGCATCTGGTAATCAAGTATGCAAACCTAGTTGAGCGGACTTTCCTATAGCCCCGATCAATAGAAAAAACCCTATAAGAGTTAAGAAATTTATAGATAAGCCTAAAAAATAAATTGTATAATCTACATACAGACTAGCAGAAGAAAATACAAACTCATAATCGACGGAACCGAAAAGAAAAAAAATAGAGAAAATACCTAGACTTAGCCCGAGATCGCCCACTCTATTCACGATAAGAGCTTTAATTGCAGCTTGGTTTGCACAAAGTCTAGTGTATCAAAAGTTTATTAGTAAATAAGAAGCCAATCCAACTCCTTCTCAACCTAAAAACATTTGCACAAAATTATCAGCTGTTACTAACAAGATCATAAAAAAAGTAAAAATTTCTAAGAAAGACATGAAACGAGGGCAGTGAGGATCATGCTCCATATATTGAATGGAGTACAAGTGTACTAAGCTTGAAATTAGTGTGATCACTACAAGCATTGTTACTGTTAGACTATCAAATAAGAAACCCCACGAAATTTTTAGTGCCCCTGAACTAATTCAAGGGCTTACAGATAGATAACAAGGCACTCCGCAAAAACCTACTTCAAAGAAAGCTATTAAAGAAAATAAACAAGATATAATCACGCAAGCTGTTGAAAAAATATTGGCACCTTGGCGTCCTATTCATCTACCTCCTAGTCCTGTAACTAAGGTACCTACTAAAGGCAATGCAACTATTAATAAATACATAACTTATTTAATTAAGTTCAATAAGAATATGCTCCTGACTTTGTAATGCTTTTGTTACTATACAAAGCCGTTTCTAGACTAATTTTAATAATTAAGAAGTTGATATCGTTTAGAACTAATTTTGATTTACTAGAATCGTCTTTAGTTGTTTTTTTTGCTAGAGAAATAAGTATATTTTTTGTTACAGTATGAATTCTACGTAACATTTGAACATTTCAGTCAATTAAAAAATTAGTTACACGTAGTTTTAGTGTGATCTGAGTAATATCTTTCTTTAGTTTTCATCAACGGACTAGAAAGATTTTTAATAAATTGCTTAACACAAAATGTGTGTAAACGATGTAAGCAGTTAAAAAGATAAAAAAAAGTCAAAATATTTGACCGAAAATAATAACACGATCTAATTGAGGCATAATCTTTTTTTAATGCATTTCTAAAACATCATTTAAATAAATACAAGTGAGTAATGTGAAGACATAAGCTTGCAAAAAGGCAATACCAATTTCTAAGCCAACCAAGGCAAGCAACAAAATTAATGGAATTATTTGTAAATACAAAAATACTCCCGCTATTGAAATCATTGTTCACACGAATCCTGCTATAATTTTTAGTAAAGTGTGACCTGATGTCATGTTTGCAAAAAGTCTTATTGATATTGTAAAGACTTTTACAATGTACGATACGAACTCAATAGCAACTACTAAAGGCACGATAAATAAAGGCACGCCTTTAGGTAAAAAAATTGTGAAAAATTTTAAACCATGCGTTTGAAAACCAATAATGTTGATACCAATGTAGATGGAAAAAGCTAAACCAAAAGTGAAGGCTATATGGCTAGTTACTGTAAAACTATACGGTACCATACCTATCAAATTGCAATACAATATTATTGTAAAAATGGTAAAAATAAATGGAAAATAAGTATACCCTTTTTTACCTAAGTTATCTTGAACCAAAGTTATAGTAACATCATAAAACATTTCTTTTGAAGATTGTCAATTAGTAGGAACTACTTTGTTTTTGTAAATAACTAAGCTAAATCAGAAAATAGATAAAATTACAGCAGATACTAAAAAGAGAACTGTGTTTGTTACAGAAATATTTAGCCCAAATAACTCTATTGGTAATAAAGGAATGATCTCAAATTGTTCTAAAGGGCTTGCTAAAAAAAGTGGATTGTTTATTTTGTACATATTTTTATTTATGGTTTTTAGGTAAAATAAGTCTAAATTGATTCGAACAATCAACCTTACGCTTATCAAGCGTATGCTCTAACCATTGAGCTATAGACTTAAATTTTAACAACCAACTTCTAGTTTTTTTACACGTTCGAAAAAATCTAATTTAGATTCAGAACGAAAAGATTTAATTTTTAACTGGTTACTATAAAAATTGCGCATTGCAGCCATTTTTTGAATACGTTTACAAATTGTGATATAAGAAATTTTAGTTAATTTTTTTTCTAGCTCTTTTACTAAATGTAATCTTTTTAAATATGGAGTTATAGACTGCAATGTACGACTTTGAGATTGTAAAAAAAGAAAAGTTTTAATTAATTGAATTAAATACGGAATTAGACTAATTAAAACCTTTGCATGTACTGTTTTAAACGAATAACCTTGACGATATTTTTTTCAAGTAATTATATTATTATTACTAACATGTTGAAAATTTGAGCTGATTTTTTTTCTCCTTTCTTCTAAAAACTCATTAATTTGAGGAGCTACATAGTTTCATGTAATGTTTAATCAAGCGATGAAACAAAAAAGTAATACACTTTCTTCTGTAAAAATGTAAATATTGTGATAACAGATTATAATAAAGAAAGCTGCAATATGCAAAAATGTAAACTTTACATTAAATAGACTAGTAATTTGTGTCATGGATTTTTTTAGGTTTGAAGTTAAATACCTCCTCATCAATAGATTGAAATAAACAAAAACAGCCACACAACATCAACAAAATGCCAGTATCAAGCTGCTGCTTCAAAACCAAAATGATGTTGCTGTGTTAAATGTGATTTCAGTAAACGAAGTAGACAAATGCTTAGGAAAATAGTACCTATAAAAACATGAAATCCATGAAATCCTGTAGCCATATAGAACGTAGATCCATATACACCATCGGATAGTGTAAAGTTGGCAACGCTGTACTCAAAACCTTGGAATCCTGTGAAAATAGCGGCCAAACTAATTGTTACTATTAAAGATATTGTTGCTTGCTTTTTATAACCAGCCACAATACTATGATGTGCTCATGTTACAGAACAACCCGATAATAACAATATGATTGTGTTTAAAAAAGGAACTTCTCAAGGACTAAACACAACTATTCCTTTTGGTGGTCACATAGAACCAATATCAATAGAAGGTGCAAGACTACTGTGAAAAAAAGCTCAAAAGAAAGCAAAAAAAAATAATACTTCTGAAACTATGAATAAGAGTACACCGTAACGTAATCCTTTTTGAACAGCCCCCGTATGGTGCCCTGAAAAAGTTGCTTCTCTTGTAACATCACGTCATCACGAGAACATTGTGAAGAATAATAATAAAAAGCCGCTTAATAATAAATATCCACCATTATTATATGCATGCATATACATAACCCCACCTAGAGCACTTGAAAAAGCGGCTATGGCAGATACTACTGGTCAAGGGCTAGGGTCAACTAAATGAAAAGGATGACGTTGTAATTGTTTTGCGGTTTTTGTAAAACTTAAATTTGTAATATTTGTCATAATCAGTCTGTAGTGAAGCGCTCACTTTTAGTTTGAGCGCTTTTTTAATTTTTTAAAAAATCGTATTGTATAAGTTAAATAGTTTGGTTTAAATCAGAATAAAACAAAAATTAGCAGACTTCAAAAAAAGAGTTGGACTAAAGACACACGCATAATAAATTAATAAGAAACCTCATAGTGAGACAACTAACTTTGTTCTTATTCGCTAAGCTTGTTGGCTACTCAGGAAATATAGTTTGGTAGAGATACTGCTTCTACTACAATTGGCATAAATCCATGGTTTACACCACAAATTTCACTACATTGACCATAAAAAAGACCTTCGCGTTTTACAAAAAGTGAACTTTGATTTAATCGACCCGGTACAGCGTCACATTTTATTCCCAATGAAGGTACAGCTCAACTATGCAAAACATCTGCAGCTGTTATAATTAATCTAACGTGTGTATTTACAGGAATTACCATTGGATTGTCTACTTCAAGTAGTCGCAACTGGCCTAAAGTTAAATCTTCTTCTGGAATCATATAACTTTCAAATATTATCGTATTAGCTTCTTCATCGGTGTAATCCGAGTATTCATAGCTTCAGTATCATTGATGACCTACTGTTTTAATTGTTATAGCGGGTGCTATTATTTCATCCATAGAATACAATAAAGCAAAAGAAGGAATAGCAATGGCTAACAAGGTAACACTCGGAGTAACTGTTCAGATGATTTCGATAGCTGTCCCATGAACCATAGCAGAAGGATATTCATTCTTTGTTCATTGGTAATGTCAAAGTGTACGTGCTAAAATTCATGACACAAAAATAGATATACCGCAGATAAAAAACATAAAATCATGATGCAGGTTTATAATACCTTCCATTATAGGTGTTGCAGGATCTTGAAATCCTAATTGCCAATCTTCAGCTGAATCGCTGTAAATTGATTGGCTATAAAATAGTTGGGCTAGCAAAGCTAGCCCTAAAAATAATAGATAATTTTTTTTTCTTAACATAAATTAATTTATTTTTAAAGATATTTCTGTTTCTTTTACTACGGGAATTTCATTAAATGTATGATATGCCGGAGGTGACGAAATTTCTCATTCTAATGTAGTTGAACCTATTTTCGAATTTTCAAAATTTCATGGATTATTTCTAGCGGGCACTTTTCTTACTGTCACAAGTGTGTTGAATACTAGATAAAAGAAAAACAGCGTACTGAATAATGCAACATATGAGCCATAAGAAGCTATCGCATTTCAACCTGCGTATGAATCAGGATAATCAGGAATACGTCTAGGCATACCTGCAAGGCCTAAGAAATGCATTGGAAAAAAAGTTAAATTTACACCTATGAATGTACCTCAAAAATGAATTTGCCCTAGTATTTCAGAATATTGGAATCCTGATATTTTTTCAAATCAATAATAAAAACCTGCAAATATTGCGAAAACTGCACCCATAGACAAAAGTAGAGTAGGAGACCAATCTTTTTAAGTATCACAATCCTCTCTCCAAACCATACGTGCGCTTTTCAGCGCATATGGCTTTCACTTCAAAAGAGTCACTTAAATAATTTTTGAACCATCATACTTACCCTTGTGAATAAGTTGATGGCAATTTCGACAAACGGGTATTTGCTTCCTATTCGTTTTGATCATTCGAGAAGTTAACCAATCCGTGGAAGAGTTATTCTTCAGTTTATTAATGTGATGCATTTCAATAGTATCTTGCTTTCCACATAACATACAAACTTGCTCAAAAGTTGCTGAACTTCTTTTGAAAGATTTCTCTATATAATCAATAGGATCAAATATTTTAGTTTTGATGGGGTTCTTAGGTCTAGAATACGAAATTTTTGGAAAGCATTGAATAATCTCCCCTTTTTCGTTTTTTATTTCAAGATTAGCTCCATAATGTTTAAATACTTTTTTAAGAGTACCCAATTTCATTTTTGAAGCTATAGTTAGAGCGCAAGAATATTTTAATATTCAATGTATTCTTGCAGATAGACGATCATAGTTATTAGCCATATAATAATAATTTAATAATCCACTTTGCAGTATTTTGTACCTATAAATTATTTCCGCCATTGGTTCATGCAGAAGTTTTCCGAATCTCGTAGGAGATCCATCGGTTTTGCAATACCCTACCGAACCTAGTTTCAACACTATCTTACCAATAGGAGCATCCAATAAAGGTCGAATTGTAGTTCTTACAAGCTTGTTTCCTCTTTTTGGAAGATATTGTATTTTCTCTTTGGTATGCATTAATATATGAATATTGTGCCCTAAGAAAAAAGCGCAATCATGTTTAGCATGCATGATTTTTGTTTTCTCAATATTAAGTTCAAGTAAGAACTCTTTTTTAAGAATACTCGCTATGCTGGTTCTAATTCCTTCACAGTCTGCTTTCGAACCAACGATTCCGATAAGAAAAACATCCGCATACCTTACATATTTCATTCTTTTAAAATAAGTAGCATTTCCCATAGCGGGATAAATGAAATTTTTTCTATCTACTTTTCCATCTCTAACCATCTTAGTATATTCAGGATTCGCTTTTTGACGGACACCTCTATTAAAGTTTTCCGACATTTCTAACATTTTTAAATCAAAATCATGTAAGTAAATATTGGCTAATATAGGACTAATAACTCCACCTTGTGGGAAGCCTCTACTAGTGCTTGCGACATTTCTTTTGGAAAAGCCGTATCCTGCTTTCAAAACTTTATATATTAAATCAATGAAGGCTTGATCTTTAATAACTTTCGCTATTTTTGAAACTAAATGAGTATGATTCACAGTGTCAAAATATTTTGATATACCCCCCTCAATAAATCAAGAGGAATACCCCATAGTCATTTTTACCTGATTAAGAGCACTGTGACAACTTTTGTTGGGTCTAAACCCATGAGAAGCGTCTACAAAAACTCTTTCATAAACTAACTCCAGCAGTTGCTTCATGCCTTCTTGAATGATTTTATCTCCGGGATTGGATATACTAAGAGGTCTTTCACCACCTTTAGGTTTGGGTATAAACTTTCGCCTAACGGGTTCAAAATGATAGGACCCATTAACTATGCTTTCAGCAGCTTTTTCAAATCATTCTAGTTTTATACCCGCCAATGTTTCATTATTCAGTCCAGGAGTGAAAGCTCCTTTATTAGACTTAATTTTTGAATAACTTGCAATAAGAAAATTTGGATTTCGTAGTAAACTACTTAATCCTTCAACTCTTTTACCGGTTTTAATATATTCTAAGACTTGTTTATCAATATTATTTAAGCCTACTTCTATAAATTCATAACCCGAGAGTTTAGAATTTAGAATAGCTTCTGAACTAGGACCCTTCCTAACATAAGCTGAACAGCTTATACTTCGTACTACGATCCCTCCGAATCCTCCAGTTTTTCAACTTTCAGGATTTCCCGAATTCTTACGCTTACCATTAGTAACTACCTTTAGGTTCTCCTCAGCTTTAAAAATTTTACTTAAATTTTGGGTATTAGACCATTCCTGTAAAGACCTAACTATGTAAAGGGTTTCACCGTGCAATACTTCATTATTTCTAATGATCGGAACTTCATATCCGCCTGGCTGATTGTAGAAGGAGTTCGTTAGCCTAACCATGTGTAGTATAACTCGGAGTTTACTGTTTCAAAACTCCTTTATCAACATGCTATAGTTCCCTTTCTGTTGGCCAGAAATGAGTAAGTTGATTGTTTTAATGTATAAATTGTATAACATTTAATTATATAATTCAAGAATGGTAATACATGCTCACTGAAGTAAGCGACGATAAGCGCAATTAGACGGCGCACCATAGTGAAAGTGAGCAACGACATAATAGGTATCATGAAGAGAAATATCTAATCCTGAATTAGCTAGTATAATACCAGTAAGACCACCTATAGTGAATAAAAAGATAAATCCTATAGCAAATAACATGGGTGTTTTGAAAAAAATAGATCCTTCTCACATAGTAGCGATTCAACTAAAAATTTTTATTCCTGTAGGAACAGCAATAATCATAGTAGCAGCTGTAAAATAAGCTCTTGTATCGACATCTAAACCAACAGTATACATATGATGCGCTCAGACTATAAATCCTAAAATACCTATAGAAAGCATAGCATAAATCATACCTATGTAACCAAAAACGGGTTTTCTTGAAAATGTAGAGACAATGTGACTAACAATTCCAAATCCGGGTAATATTAATATGTACACTTCTGGATGTCCAAAAAATCAAAATAGATGTTGATATAGCACAGGATCGCCTCCTCCAGAAGGATCAAAGAAAGTGGTATTGAAATTTCTATCAGTTAATAACATGGTAATAGCTCCCGCTAAGACAGGCACCGCTAATAAAAGTAAGAAGGCAGTTATTAATATAGACCAAACAAACAAAGGTATACGATACATGCTTTGTCCTGGATTACGCATGTTAAATATAGTAGTGATAAAATTAATGGCACCTAAGATAGAAGAAGCACCGGACAAATGTAAACTAAAGATAGCAAGATCTACCGCACCTCCTGAATGACTCTGTATGGAACTTAAAGGTGGATACAGAGTTCAACCTGTTCCAGCACCCACTTCTACCATAGCAGATCCCAAAAGAAGACATAATGATGGAGGTAGCAGTCAAAAACTTATGTTGTTTAGGCGTGGAAATGCCATGTCTGGGGCCCCTATCATGATAGGTACAAATCAATTACCAAATCCACCTATTAGCACGGGCATTACCATGAAAAAGATCATTAAAAACGCGTGTTCTGTAACTAGTACATTATATATTTGATGATTACCTAACAATAATTGATTACCCGGTTGCGCTAATTCCATCCTAATCAATATAGATGCGCACGCACCTAGTATGCCAGAGAATGCACCAAAAATTAAGTAAAGAGTTCCTATATCTTTATGATTGGTAGAGTATATTCAACGAAAAATTCAAGTGTTTAAAGACTTTTGCACTAAATTGGATTAAGAAAACTAGTGTGTACAAAAATAGATAAATTTTGTAAATTTTAACTACCTAGGGATCCCAAAATAAATTAGTAGCTCTAGTAAAACCCATTTTACTTTTGAATTCTTACGGGATCACGTATTTATATAAGGATTTATTATTAAAAAACTGCTCTTAGTGAGATTTGAACTCACGTTAATGCCCTGAAAAAGCACTGTCCTAACCATTAGACGATAAGAGCTATTAACGATAGAGGGATTTGAACCCACAACTTACGGATTATGATTCCGATGTTCTAACCATTTGAACTATATCGTTATAAAATTCGTCTCTTCCTGTCTAAATGAGCTATTTATAGATTAATTGGGTACTGATGTACAAAATGTTAATAAGGATAGCCCAACGATTTAAAAAAGTACAAAATTTTACTACTATTTGTACTGTTGTTGATTTTAAAAGAGAAGATTATTTTTAAGTGCTTTGTAGATGCTTTTTCTGCTAGTTTAAGCACTTTTTGGTCTGAAGAAAAATACTCGATAATACTTAGAAAATCTTTGCTATAAACTATTGAACCAGTGTTACTGAAATATTCTTTAAGTATTTTTGATGCTTTTTTTTTGTAAACTGCCAAAACTGTATTCTCTAAAACAAAATAAGCATTGGTCCCCATAGATTTTGATTCAAGATTAAGGATATCTTTTGTACTTTTACAAAGTACATAACTATGTCCCAATAATTGGGTAGAAACCAAATTTAAGTAAAATTGGTTAATGTCATCAATTTTTATATTTTCTATCTTTACGTTTATAGAAGATAAAATAGGCACTTTTTTGCTATTTTTAATAGAATATTGAGTTAAGAAATCATAGACAAAGAGGTGATTTTTGTATTGTAATGTTCTGGAACGCACTTTTTTTTTTGTTCTGGAGACAACCGGACTTGAACCGATAACCTTATGCTTGCAAAGCATACATTATACCTATTAAACTATGCCCCCCTAATGTTTGTTAGTTATTAACTGTTTATATACCAATATTTAGATTGAAAAATTGCATGAAAAGATATTTCATGCAATTTTTCAATCTAAATATTGGTATATAAAGGAAGGGAAAAAGTCCTCTATTATTCTTCCAAGAAAGTATTGTTTTGTACAATACATTGTATGAACTTTATAATTGCCCACTTTTCATTTATTTGAGAGTAAGTTGTTTATATTTTCGTTGCAAGTAACTTCGGAGATAAACACAAAGATAATAGTTTAATATTATCAATTTTCAATCTAAATATTGGTATATAAACAATTAATGAATATCTGTAGCTCAATTGGATAGAGCATTAGATTACGAATCTAAAGGTTGAAAGTTCGAATCTTTCTAGATATAAAAGTAATTAGCTCAATAGGTAGAGCGTTTTGTTTACACCAAAGTGGTTATGGGTTCAAGTCCCTTATTACTTAAAAATATATTAATATGTCAACACTAAAACAAAAAATAAAAAGCCCGCGCAAAAATAAAGCACAAAAAAATAAAGCACCCGCTTTAAACAGATCACCGCAAAAGAAAGGAGTATGTACGAAGGTTTATACAATGAATCCAAAAAAGCCTAATTCAGCTGAAAGAAAAGTTGCTAAAATACGCCTTAGTACAGGACGCTTCATTATTGGTTACATAGGTGGTGAGGGACATAACTTACAGGAGCATTCTGTTGTTTTGATAAGAGGTGGTCGTGCCAAGGACTTACCTGGAGTCCGCTATCATCTTGTGCGAGGTGTATATGATTTACAGGCAGTAATAAAGCGCCGAAATGGGAGATCTAAGTACGGCAAAAAAGATAGTCAAGTCTAAATAGCTCAGCGGTCAGAGCAAAAGATTGAAAATCTTTGGGTCAGTGGTTCAAATCCACTTTTAGACATTATTTTTTGCAAACAATAGACAGGTAACAAAGAAAAATAATTCAAAAATTAACATCGTGTTGAAAACAAAAAGTAGTTGAGCTACAATTTCAGGTGGCACACATGTAGAAGTAACCAAACAAATTAAAAATAGATTGTATTTTTTGTTTTTTCGGTAAAAAATGTGCAGACTAATCATATTGTCTATTAAATAAAAATACGTTATTCTTACAAAAAAAACATATATTAAATTAGATAGTAAACAGGTTGTTTGTAAAGTTCACCAGATATATGTTTCTATTCGTGCTTCTAATTGTACTCGAAACGCATACATTGTTGTAATAGTTCAAGCGTCTAAAAATATATAAGCGGATGGCAAAATGATAAAATAACATACAAATATACTAAAAAAAAAAATGCTGAAGCTAAAAAATTGTATGTTACTAAAAAATCATGTTTGTGCTTTATATCAGCTTGCGCTTAGAAATTGCTTACAATGGTAATAGGCATAAGGAAAATTTAAAAAAGTGACAAGATTTAGAGTTATATATATATAAGTTGCGAAAAGCTCTGTGATATGTGTGGTTATAAATTTGCCTTCATTTATAAAAGAAAATGAATGGGTGCTAAAAAAAAACATAGCTTCATGATAATGAAAAATGATTGCTAAACAACCAGCAAAGCTTAAAAAAAAATAGAAAAATCTAAATTTAATTTCGATCAAATGTAAATGTAAAGGAATTTGCATTATTTAGTTCTGTATTTCAAATTGACATACTATTTAATACTAATATTTAAATTGAAATTAATCATTTGTAATATTGGTATACAATTTCTTTAATAGCACAAAACCAAAAATTATTAGTGCTCCATTGTTACTTAATTCTAATAGCTAGAAGACAAAAAAGGAGTTTAAAAAAATTAACTAGAAATCTTATATTTTTTGAAAAAGAGATAAAGCATTTAAAATTTCATCGTCGCCATATACGTACAGTCTCTTGATATTGAGACGAGTATCTAGATGCTTGAAGAAGTTTTAATGCAAATAGGAATCGGTACAAACTCGTGGAAAAATATATAGCTTCTGCTAATCACAAATCTATAAGGTATAGCTTTAAGCTTTCAGCAGTTAAATACGCATTAATTTCGCAAAGTGAGACAATGCATAAACTGTATATATTGAAGCCTGTTTTACCTTCAGTCTTTGAACCATTAGTATTTGTGTTGCTAGTATACTTTTTTATTGTTCATTGAAAAATTGCTCGTAACCTCGTAATTTTCTTATTAATGTGCAACGCTTCGATAGCTGTTTATCTCTGAAAAAGATTTCTCTACCAGCCAAATGACCCTTATAAAACTACTTGTTGTAATATGCTCTATGTCATTTATATTTCAATCAAATCTTTCTTTTATGCTTGACGTAATATTTTTCTTGGCGATTGAAATGGTGAAATTAATCCAGATCGTGTGCCGCGTGGGTTTACAGACCCTAAAGGTCCTATTTTCCCCTACAGACCACTTCATTTTTGGTATTAAATTTTACAGTTGTAGGTTCCGCTACAGAAGTAAGATTTCATTTCGGAGTTTATTTCTAATTACATTTAATGCAATTTTCAATCTAAATATTAGTACTAAACAATGAACCAACTACTAAGTAGTACATATTAATCAACTTTTTTGAAGAGATGGCTGAGTGGTCTAAAGCGATAGATTGTAAATCTATTGATTAAAATCATCGTAGGTTCAAATCCTACTCTCTTTATTTAAAGATGTATAGCTAAATGGTACAGCAGCAGATTTTTAATCTGCTTACTTTGGGTTCAAATCCCAATGCATCTAAAAACGTTTTTAGTTTAATTGGATAAAACATCAACCTTCTAAGTTGATCAGTGTAGGTTCAAATCCTACAAAACGTAAGTTTTGCTAAATATTATGGGTCAAAAAGTTAATCCAAGAGGATTTCGAATAGGTGTGAACGACTTATGAAATACCGAAAGTCAATGCTATGGCAAAGGTTTTAAAAATCAAAAGCAAATATACAAAAAAGTATTACCTGCTACAAACTTTTTAAATAAGCATTTTGAATCAAAAACATTCATAAAAGGAAATACGCTATCTAAAATAAATGACAATAGATGGGAATACAATGTACAATATGTACCTCTATTAGCCAAATCAGATTGCTCGGTACCTACGTTTAAAATGTGCGATCTTGACTTGAAAAAATATAATGCAACATTTTGACATCAAAACGGGGCACTTTTATGTGGATTTATAAAATCTGGCCTAAAAAAAGGCCTAGCATTCCGGAAGATAATTAATACAATAAAAATACTATTTTTCAATAAAAAAAAGCACAAAATTGTATTAAAAACTGCTCGTGGTATACAGTTTTATGAATTTACAGGAATAAAAATAAGGTACGCTGGGCGTTTCGGTGGTAGCCGAAGTCGTATGTCAAGTAGTATAGTATTCCGATTAGGCGCAGTATCACTGCAAAAATTAGAAACTTATATAGAATTTTTTGAAACGCCATTATATACAAAACAAGGGATTTGCAATCTTCAAGTTTGAATGGCATATAAAACAATTTAAGCACAATTTAATATGAAAAGATTTAATACAAAAAATAATCCAACACGACAGCATAAAAAAAAAAATAGATATATAAACCAAACAAGTCATCTAGTAAAAAGAGGCCAATTTGGATTACGCTCTTTATCGTACAAGCAAGTAGATATCACACAAATAAATAATATAAAAAAGATAATTCAGAAAGAGATCAAAGTCATCGAAAAAAAGTCCAGTTTGGGTAAAATCAAAGTGTGGTTTTACATGCTACCAAAAAATGCTGTTACCAAATTTAGTCCAGAAACCCGTATGGGTAAAGGAAAAGGAGCTATAGTGAGTCATTGCTGTTATATAAGGCCGGGTCAGTTACTTTTCGAGTTATCCAATTTACCAAAGCTAAAATCGCTTGAATTACTTTCTTGTGTGAAAGGTTCTTTATCATTTAAAACACAGTCTTTCTTCAGATTTCACTAAATTTAAGACTAGGTAGCATAGTGGCTATGCGTAAGATTGCAAATCTTTATTAGGTCAGTTCGAATCTGACCCTAGTCTTTACTACTACAACATAATGCAAAATCCCCAGCATACAGGAATATTGTTCTTATCTTTTAGCCTTAATAATATTCATTTTCTTTTAACAGATTATACTGGGCAAGTAAAATCTTGAACAACAGCGAGAAAGTCTAGATCTAAAGGTGTAAAAAAAAACCTACCGCCCTCTTCCTTTGAACTTGTAAATTTTTTAGAAAAAAAAGTAGCTGATTTAAATTATACTTCGCTACACGTCCGAATAAAAGGATGAGGTTTAAATAAAAAAAGTGTATTCAAAATTTTGAAACAATCCAAACTAAAATTTGTTTCCGTAATAGATGATACAACTTATCCTCACAATGGTTGTAAAATTCCACGAAAACGTAAATTATAATATGCAGAACATCAATAGACCAATTTCTCCACATTTAACTATATACAATCCGCAAAGATCTTCTATTTTTTCTATTTGGCATAGAATTTCTGGCGTTATTATGTTTGTTTTAATTGTAGGCCCTATTCTTTTACTAAATCAAGTATACTTTTTATATATTACTATTCCGCCAATACATTTTTTTGTAGATCACCTCTTTTTTCCTTGGTTTTTAACTAGTGTCCGGTGAGTAGTGTCCGCTATATTTCTATACCACATAAGTAATGGAATACGCCATTTTTTTTGAGATTCAGTAAAATATGTAAATACAAGGAAAATGTACAAAGATAGCAATTATCTTTTACTTTTTTTACTTATTGCTAATATTATTCAACTTTATATTCAATTTTAAGTGCGGAAATAGCTTAATAGGCAAAGCATGACCTTGCCAAGGTCATTATAAGGGTTCAAGTCCCTTTTTTCGCTTTTATTTTTCTGGTAGCTTCAATGGTTAGAGCAGGTAGCTGTTAACTACAAGGTTATAGGTTCAAATCCTATCCAGAAAGAGTCAATATCACTATATCAAGATGTAGCGTAATGGTAACGTACTTGCTTTGGGTGCAAGGGAATGGTAGTTCAAATCTGCCCATCTTGATACACAAATGTATGAATAAAATAAAAAAATATAGGAGACTTTTTATACGTAGAACAAAGCTAGAAAATAAACTATGTTCCGCATTAAAACAAAAAAAGTATACAACTTTTTGTAAAGCAAATTTTATCCTCATTACCAAAAGGAAGATTACCAACATATATATATATGAAATTGGTACTGCTTCTGTCTTAGCTCGCTGGATAACTTTATACAATCAAATTTAATTTCTGAGATAGCAAACATAAAAACATAACATAATAATAAAAGAGTTTGATCCTGGCTCCGAATGAATACTAGTGGTCGGCCTAACACATGCAAGTTTAATAATTTTCGTAACTTATGAAAAAGATAGCGTACGGGTGAGTAATACGTAGAAATTTATCTTAAATTGTGGTAAATGCCTTAAAAAATTAATAATTGGTTTAAGAAAAGTCTACGCAGGATTAGGTAGTTGGTAGTTTAAAAGACCTACCAAGCCCATAATCCTTAATTGGTCTTTGAGGATGATCAGTCACACTGGAACAGAAATAAGGTCCAGACTCTTTAAGAGGCAGCAGTGAGGAATCTTAGGCAATGAGCGAAAGCTTGACCTAGCCAGGCCACATGTGAGAGCAAAGCCCTATCAGGCTGTAAATCACTTTGTAAAATAGATTAAAAAATTGGAGACTAAATTTTACAATCAAAGCTCCGGCTAATTTCGTGCCAGCAGCCGCGGTAAAACGGGAGGAGCAAGTATTATTCTAATTGACTGGGCGTAAAGGGTGCGTAGGTGGTAAACTAAGTAGTAAAAAAATTTTAAATTTCATGTTTACTAAAGATTACTAAACTAATTTACTAGAGCATAGGAAAAGATTATGGAACTTCGAAAGTAGTGATAAAATGCGATGATATTCAAAAGAACTTCAAAAGTGAAAACAATAATCTGGACTATAGCTGACACTAAGGCACGAAAGCGTAGGTATCAAAAGGGATTAGATACCCCTGTAGTCTACGCCCTCAACTATGAGTGTTTGTTTTTGGATAATTTTCCAGAGGCGAAGCTAAGGCATTAAACACTCCGCCTGGGGATTACGGTCGCAAGATTAAAACTCAAAGGAATTGACGGGAACCCGCACAAGCGGTGGAGCATGTGGTTTAAATCGAAACAACGCGCAAAACCTTACCAATTCTCGTATGACACAAGATGTCACAGGTGTTGCATGGCTGTCGTCAGTCCGTGCCGTGAGGCGTTTGGTTAATTCCAGCAAACGGACGAAACTTTTGTATAATGCATTAATGCATTATAAACTGCTTGGAATATCCTTGAGGAAGGGAAAAATGACGTCAAGTCCGCATGACCCTTATGAATTGGGCTACTTTCATGTGCTACAAAGTAATGTTTACAATAAGAAGCAAAAGTGTGAGCTGGAGCAAAATCTTTAAAAAATTTTTAATTCGGATTATTCTCTGCAACTCGAGAATATGAAGTCGTAATCGCTAGTAATCGCGGATCAGAACTGTCGCGGTGAATATGTTCTCGGGTTTTGTACACACCGCCCGTCACACTATGGGAATTTACTCTACTTGAAGACAAAAATTTTATCTTTTGTCCATGGTAGCGAAAGGACTAAAGTGAAGTCGTAACAAGGTAGCCGTAGGGGAACCTGCGGCTGGAAAAATTTAATACAATTTGCTATCTCAAATGTTAAATATAAAAATAAATGATTACTCAACTATACTGTGAAAATTATACTTTTTTTTTATTTTTAGTCGGAGTTTTAGGCATTTTTTTAAACCAAAAAAGTATTATAATAATTATAATGTCTTTAGAAATAATGTTTCTATCAGTTAGTTTTAACTTTATATTTTTTTCTATATACTTAGACAATATAGTAGGCCAACTATTTGCTTTAGCTATATTAACAGTAGCGGCTTCGGAATCTTCTATAGGACTAGCAATACTTGTTGTCTATTATCGAATTAGGAGCACAATTACTATAGAGTTAATGACTCTTACAAAAGGGTAATATTTTTCCGC